TAGTTAACGTTCTTGACTTAATTAAAGATTTTCTTTGTTTTTTACTGTCAGAATATTCTAGAATTTGACTGTAAATTCGACGGGGCTATAGGAAAAACTATTTCTAGTCCCAAATACAATACTTCTCTTTCTTTCTTTTCAATCCTAAATTCTAAACTGGCAAAGAGCCATATAGGAGGTACTGCTTATGCGTACGTACAAATTTCCATTTCGTTCGGGTGTATTTTTCAGACATCGTGGGGTTTCTTCTTTGAAGCACTTGGGGTTCCATTTTGTATTGTTGAAATTGGAGCACAAGTGTGGAATAAGTCAATCAATGGGCATTGCTGGTCTTGTTCAAAATAACTGTGAAAGGTATCTAAATGGGGGAAATATTAGTAAGGACAGTGTTAACTATAAGACAGATTGTGTTAGTGAAAATAAGATTTGCAAGGGTAACGACGATTGTCCTTCTTTGAATAGAGGATATAGCATTCAGAGTTTCGATGGGAGTGACCTTTGTTGTTTCGTTTGTTTTCCGAGTGTAAATAGTAGTCAAGTTGGGGGTTTCGGTATAAGAACCAGCACGAATGGTAGTGGTTTCGCTTTCAGACCTGATTATGATGATGATGATGAGGAGGAGTTCGATTTCATAGAACCTGATCCTTATCCTGAGCCTAAGGAGGAGGATTCTGATGAGGAGGATTTTGTTGAGGAGGATTTTGATGAGGAGGATTCTGATGAGGAGGATTCTGATGAGGAGGATTCTGATGAGGAGGATTTCTTGGAATCGAACGAGAATTCCATAAAAAGGCAGAAGAAGGCATTTAAAGAGCACGAGAGGTTCGTAAAAGAGGAGAAAGAGAGGTTAGAAAAAGAGCAAGAGGAGTTCGTCAAAGAACAGGAAGAGGAGTTAGAGGAGAAGGAGAGGTTAGAAAAAGAGGAGAAAGAGAGGTTAGAAAAAGAGGAGAAAGAGAGGTTAGAAAAAGAGGAGAAAGAGAGGTTAGAAAAAGAGGAGAAAGAGAGGTTAGAAAAAGAGCAAGAGAAGTCCTTCAAAGAACGGAAGCAGAGGATAATAAAAGAGCACGAGGAGGAGTCCTTAAGAGAGCAGGAGGAGGAGTTATTAAAAGAGAAGAAGGATTTCATAAAAGAGCAGGAGGATTTCTTAAAAGAGCAGGAGGAGATAGTAAAAGAGCGGAAGGCTTTCTTAAAAGAGCAAGAGGAGTTCTTCAAAGAACTGGAGGAGCAGTTTTTAAAAGAAGATAGAGAGAGGTTCTTAAAAGAGAAGGAAGAGGAGTTCTTAAGAAAGCAGGAAGAGAAGCTCGTAAGAGAGCAGGAAGAGGAGTTCGTAAGAAAGCAGGAGGATTTCTTAAAAGAACAGGAAGAGAAGTTTTTTAAAGAACGGAAGGAGAGGTTCTTAAAAGAGCAAGAGGAGTTCTTCAAAGAACAGGAAGAGAAGTTCTTAAACGAACGGAAGGAGAGTTTCTTAAACGAGCAGGAGGAGAGGTTCTTCAAAGAACGGAAGGAGAGGCTCTTCAAAGAGCAGCTGGACAAGATATTAAAAGGGCAGGTGGATTTCTTACAAGAGCAGAAGGAGAGGTTAGAAAAAGGGCGGGAGGATTTCTTAAAAGAGCAGGAGGAAGAGAGGTTAGAAAAAGAGGAGAAAGAGGAGAAGGAGAGGTTAGAAAAAGAGGAGAAAGAGGAGAAGGAGAGGTTAGAAAAAGAGGAGGAGGAGTGGTTAGAAAAAGGGCGGGAGGAGTGGTTAGAAAAAGGGCGGGAGGATTTCTTAAAAGAGCAGGAGGAGGAGTGGTTAGAAAAAGAGGAGAAAGAGGAGAAGGAGAGGTTAGAAAAAGAGGAGGAGGAGAGGTTCTTAAAATGGGAAGAGGAGTTGGTCAAAGAAATGGAGTTAAAGGAGAAGGAGAGGTTAGAAAAAGAGGAGAAAGAGAGGTTCTTAAAATGGGAAGAGGAGTTGGTCAAAGAAATGGAGTTAAAGGAGAAGGAGAGGTTAGAAAAAGAGGAGAAAGAGGAGAAAAAGAGGTTAGAAAAAGAGGAGAAGGAGAGGTTCTTAAAAGAACATGGGATTGATCTTGAGGAGTTGTTGAAACTTCTGGAGTTCGGCGAGAAGGAGAGGTTAGAAAAAGAGGAGAGGGAGAGGTTCGTAAAAGAGGAGAAAGAGGAGAAAAAGAGGTTAGAAAAAGAGGAGAAGGAGAGGTTCTTAAAAGAACATGGGATTGATCTTGAGGAGGATTTCGATTTCATAGAACCTAATCCTTATCCTGAGCCTAAGGAGGAGGATTTTGTTGAGGAGGATTTTGATGAGAAGGATTCTGATGAGGAGGATTCCACTCAAACAGAAAGTCTTCCTAATCCTAGGAAGAATTACACTCACAAATACAAACATTTGTGGGTTCTGTGCGAGGATTGCTATACATTAAATTATAAGAAATTTTTGAAAGAAAAATTGTATATTTGTGAAGGATGTGGATCTCATTTGAAAATGAATAGTTCAGAGAGAATCACACTTTTGATCGATCCGGATACTTGGGATCCTATGAATGAAAAGATGGCCTCTCTGGATCCCATTGAATTTCATTCGGAGGAGGATCCTTATATAGATCGTATCAATTCTTATCAAAAAAAGACAGGATTAACTGAGGCTATTCAAACCGGTCTAGGCCAATTAAATGGTATTCCCATAGCAATGGGGGTTATGGAGTTTGGGTTTATGGGGGGTAGTATGGGATCTGTAGTCGGGGAGAAAATAACCCGTTTGATTGAGTATGCCACTAATCAATCTCTACCTCTTATTATAGTGTGTGCTTCCGGGGGGGCACGCATGCAAGAAGGAAGTTTGAGCTTGATGCAAATGGCTAAAATATCTTCTGCTTTATATGATTTTCAAACAAATCAAAAGTTATTCTATGTATCAATCCTTACATCTCCTACTACCGGTGGGGTGACAGCCAGTTTTGGTATGTTGGGGGATATCGTTATTGCCGAACCCGATGCCTATATTGCATTTGCGGGTAAAAGGGTAATTGAACTAACATTGAATAAAGAAGTACCTGAAGGTTCACAAGAGACGGAATATTTATTCGAGAAGGGGTTATTCGATCTAGTCGTACCACGTAATACTTTAAAAAGGGTTCTGAATGAGTTATTTCAGGTCCACGGTTTCTTTCCTTTGAATCAAAATCCACTCGAGTAGAACAGAACATTAAGTTCAATTATTTTATTTGTAGCAAACAAGTAGTTAGTTTAGCGGACTCCAAGTAAAAATAAGACAAATGGAATTTTCTTTGTTGACATAAGATCTAATTGTAGATTGTAGAAAGAATCAAAAGTGGCAGATAACTCTTTTTTTTTTCTTTCGGCTTCTTAGATTAAGAAGCCGAAAGAAAAAAAAAAAAAGAATCCATTATTCTTTTCGTGAAATTTGGAAAATAAAACGAATTTCCTCCGCCCGCCTTATGTATATATAATTCAAATAGAGAAAGATAGATATAGAGTTTTCTATCTTTCTCTATCTCTTCTCTTGAGAATCTCATTTTGACTAAGAATCCCTGTTGGATCGGATTCTAACGAATCCTTCGATAATTTGTAGGAAACTTTTTCGTTAATTAAATGAAAATTGGGAGACAAGAGCAAAAGACGAGGAAAAAATAAAGAATAATAAGAAAGGTGATTATCATACATATTTGTCATGTAGAAAGATGAATAAGTCCAGTATATACTCTCTTAGATATATACTTAGATCTAGACTAATTCGAATTCCAATTTTCGAAATACTTCTTAATAAGTTTATTAAGAAATGGAATTCTTAATTAAGAATATTAATAAGAATTTCATAATTCCAATAATTAATTATAATTATTATAAGATATCTTTCGAAATAATAATAAGTACAAATAGTCAATCGGGGTACCCATTCTATGACAACTTTCAACTTTCCCTCTGTTTTTGTGCCTTTGGTGGGCCTAGTATTTCCGGCAATTGCAATGGCTTCTTTATCTCTTCATGTTCAAAAAAATAAGATTGTTTAGATCCAGTAGGACAAAATCTCATCCATTTTTTTTTTTTCAAAACTTAGACTCGTATCATAACACAGATATCTATTTAGTGGAATATGATATAACATATGGCTTCTGTCGAAGATTAAAGGAATCTTATGCCTGCAGAAACATGATATATGGGTAAATGAATTCTAGTCTTTTTCAAAAAGATCAGGATTGCCGGATGGCCGAAATAAAAAGTCGGCGTATCTATATGTATGTCGATATCTATAGTGGGATCATACGAGAAAGGATATGTTATTATTTTAGATCTAACCAATTTGATGAATTACTCCTAAAGGTTCACATCAACCTAGTGCTAGTTGATGAGAGTGACTTCGGAAACAAAAAGAGTCAAGTCAAATGAATTTGGGGTATTCTCTGAATTCCAATAAAATGCAACCGGATCAAGTATGAGTTGTCGATCAGAACATATATGGATAGAACCTATAACGGGGTCTCGAAAAACAAGTAATTTCTGCTGGGCCATTATCCTTTTTTTAGGTTCATTAGGATTCTTATTGGTTGGAACTTCCAGTTATTTTGGTAGAAATTTTACATCTTTATTTCCGTCTCAGCAAATCGTTTTTTTTCCACAAGGGCTCGTGATGTCTTTCTATGGGATCGCAGGTCTCTTTATTAGTTCCTATTTGTGGTCCACAATTTCGTGGAATGTAGGTAGTGGTTATGATCGATTCGATAGAAAAGAAGGAATAGTGTGTATTTTTCGTTGGGGATTTCCTGGAAAAAATCGTCGCATTTGCCTCCGATTCTTTATAAAGGATATTCAGTCCATCAGAATAGAAGTTAAAGAGGGTCTTTATGCTCGTCGTGTCCTTTATATGGACATCAGAGGTCAGGGGGCCATTCCTTTGACTCGTACTGATGAGAATTTGACTCCACGGGAAATTGAACAAAAAGCTGCTGAATTGGCCTATTTCTTGCGTGTACCAATTGAAGTATTTTGAG